TCACAAAGCCTTTGTCACTTAGTTTTCGACTTTTCGGAAATATATTAGCTGATGAATTAGTAGTTGTTGTTCTTGTTTCTTTAGTACCTTTAGTGGTTCCGATACCTGTCATGTTCCTTGGATTATTTACAAGTGGTATTCAAGCTCTGATTTTTGCAACTTTAGCCGCGGCTTATATAGGTGAATCCATGGAGGGCCATCATTGACTAGTTTTCGAAAGATTCTTTTTTTTAGCTTAGCGCAAGGCAACGTATGCGCAGCCCCAAAAAAGAAAATTAGGAAATAAAAATATACAACTCACTATCTAAAATCTAGAGTTATAGCAAAAAAGATTACGATATTAGAGTAGAGAATTGTAAAAAAAAGGGGGGGAAAGAGATCTAAAAGATCTTTTTCCTAAAATTCCTGGTTGGTCCACTTATATCATACCTCTCCTCAATGAATATTCGTTTTATACGGGTCAGCCAATCCGAATATTAAATATTCGGAGTCGTAATTTGAATAAGAATTCTTGTGGTTTACGATGTGTGATTAAAGAAAAAGGGGATGTTCTATAGAACGATTCCCCTTTCAGCTTATTTTCTTCAGTGATTGACCAAAAGAAAATTTTCATAAATAAGAAATTGCATGAACTTAGATTAATCAAATAACGATATTTCTATCCAATGATTCGGCCTAATCAATTTGTCCATTTAGATTGTATCCGTGCGGGATAATCATAAAGAAAAGCGAGGAGAGCAAAGAATTTACAAAAACGGGATTCAGGTTGGTTCAGATCGGAGAGGGGGGGGTCGAACTAGGCATATGTAATTTAATAGCTATGCTATAAGTCAACTTGTTTCGACGCATGATTCTGGAATCCGATTGAATCTAAGATGAATAAAGAGTTGGTTTACGTTATGGAAGAAAGACATGTATATGTGATATTAGATATTGACTAGTTCTATATGAAGTAAAGATATTGCCTGTAAATTTAAATGGGGATTCCAATAGAAGTCCTTCCGTCTCATCCGTGACTGTAAATTGAATGAATAAAGGGATGAAATCAAGAAAAAGATCGAAGAATTCAACGAATGGTTCGGAACAAAGAAACGGACGAACGAAAGTCGTATGGATTCGCAAATACTTTGTCGATAGGAACTAAAAAAGAGATATCGAAGTAAAGTAGTTTTAATCATTTAATAAAATTATTACTTCAATTGAAGTTCGTAGTTACTTCGACTGGATGAATCGTAGTGATGGAATAATGAAGTTATAATTAATCGGTTGATTGTATCATTAACCATTTCTTTTTTTTTTTTTCGTACGAGGAACTTATCATGAATCCACTGATTTCTGCCGCTTCCGTTATTGCTGCTGGATTGGCTGTAGGGCTTGCTTCTATTGGACCGGGAGTTGGTCAAGGTACTGCTGCGGGCCAAGCTGTAGAAGGTATCGCGAGACAGCCCGAGGCGGAGGGAAAAATACGAGGTACTTTATTGCTTAGTTTAGCTTTTATGGAAGCTTTAACAATTTATGGCCTGGTTGTAGCATTAGCACTTTTATTTGCGAATCCTTTTGTTTAATCTTAGAAATATGAAAAATCTTTTTTTTTTTTAGTCTATCTATAAGAGGAGATCATATGAAAAATGTAACCGATTCTTTCCTTTCTTTGGGCCACTGGCCGTCTGCCGGGAGTTTCGGGTTTAATACCGATATTTTAGCAACAAATCTAATAAATCTAAGTGTAGTGCTTGGGGTATTGATCTTTTTTGGAAAGGGAGTGTGTGCGAGTTGTTTATTTCAAGAATAGGCTGGATACGACCAGTTGTACTTTTTCCGTTAGAACTAGGAAAGAAAGGTGCATGATCGCACGAATGACTTCTGAATAAATTCATAAATCATATGTAAGAACCATAGCATTTCGTGATTCGTTGGTAAATCCACTTTGATTCTCTATCAACCAATAATGTGGGACCATTAAACATGGTTAAAGCTAAATCGTTTGAAGTCCAGACGCGGCATGGTACTCTTTCTACCACTATATTAATTGTAATATAGAGATGCTTTCAAAACGAATAGTTTATCGATATAGAACACTCATATGGATAAAATGATTTGAACCACTTATTATCAAAATGGGGATTTCATCCCCTTTTTATCCAATGCCGAATCGACGACCTATGTATTGTGTATAAAGAAAGAAAAACTTTTTGGATTGAAAAAAAAAAAGAAACAACTTTGCTGACAATTACATATTTTTGTTTGGTCAGAAGAGTCCTCCGACTATTTTGGTTTTGGATTAGTAATTAGTTTCGATAGTTTTTTGGAATATGAAGAGAGAATAGAGGATAGGCTCATTACATTCAAAAAAAGATATGGGAATTTATCATAAATAAGTAATTGAGCGTGAGAGCCAAATGAATCGAAAGATTCATGTTTGGTTCGGGAAGGGGATCGTGGAAGTTTTTAAATGAATGGAAAGAGAATCTACTTTCATTAAGTGATTTATTAGATAATC